GATATGAATCTGTTCTTAGAAAAAAGTAAGAGCCTAGAGCCAATAAAGGCTAAGAAGGTTGGCTCAAAAACAAATTGAATTAAGAGCTCCGTTGTATAATTCAGACCTAACCATTAATTAAGAAGCGATGGGAACGATGGAACCTGTGAATACAGAAGATTCAATTGAAAATGAATCCTACTGATTCATTTGGAAGGATGGCGGAACGAACCAGCGAACAATTCATCTATTCTGAAAAGTGAAAAACGAACCCTACAGCTGAAATAGACATTGAAAGAGAAAGAGTAAATATTCGCCCGCGAAAATTCCTTTATTATTTTTTTTATTGGATTGTTAAAATATGAGCAATCCAATAGAATAAAAAACAAAATCAAGATTTTTATAAAAAATATTTCATATTTTTCTAATATCTATCTAATATCTAATAGTTATATATCCAAACTAATATAAAAATATCTAATAAATTAGATAAATCCAAAAGAATCTCTTGATCCAGTGTATTATTACATGTATATCTTAATTCAATATTCAAATTTTTCATTCGCGAGGAGCCGGATGAGAAGAAACTCTCACGTCCGGTTCTGTAGTAGAGATGGAATTAAGAAAAAACCATCAACTATAACCCAAAAAGAACCAGATTCCGTAAACAACATAGAGGAAGAATGAAGGGAATATCTTATCGGGGGAATCATATTTGTTTCGGAAGATATGCTCTTCAAGCACTTGAACCCGCTTGGATCACGTCAAGACAAATAGAAGCGGGGCGGCGAGCAATGACACGAAATGCACGTCGCGGTGGAAAAATATGGGTACGTATATTTCCAGACAAACCAGTTACGGTAAGACCTGCGGAAACCCGTATGGGTTCCGGGAAAGGATCTCCCGAATATTGGGTAGCTGTTGTCAAACCAGGCCGAATACTTTATGAAATAAGCGGAGTAGCAGAAAATATAGCCCGAAGGGCTATCTCAATAGCGGCATCTAAAATGCCTATACGAACTCAATTCATTATTTCAGGATAGTAATATAGAAACAAGGCAAATAGATCTTTGAGATAAAAAAAACCTTCACCTTCTGTTTTTTTGTTTTGGAAAAACAATATTTCTTTTTCTTTTTCGCCCTTTGCCTTTGCATTTTATTTTTGCATTGCATTGAAAGAACCGATAAAAAAATGATATGATTCAACCTCAGACCCATTTGAATGTAGCAGACAACAGCGGGGCTCGAGAATTGATGTGTATTCGAATAATAGGAGCCAGCAATCGTCGATATGCTCGTATTGGTGACGTTATTGTTGCTGTGATCAAAGAAGCAATACCAAATACGCCCTTAGAAAGATCAGAAGTGATCAGAGCTGTAATTGTCCGTACCTGTAAAGAACTCAAACGAGACAACGGTATGATAATACGATATGATGACAATGCTGCCGTTATCATTGATCAAGAAGGAAATCCAAAAGGAACTCGAGTTTTTGGTGCGATTGCCCGGGAATTGAGACAAAACTTTACTAAAATAGTTTCATTAGCTCCCGAGGTATTATAACACGAGAAGTAGGATATTTTAATTAAGAATTAAATTAAATAGTAGATTGTATATCACGTATATACCTTTCATTTTGAATTTTTTCATTTTATTTTTTATTTAAAAAAATAAAAAACTAATAAAAAAAGCATGTTGATTATATCAAAATTCGGAGACACCGCGGATTTTAGTTCATCATGGGTAAGGACACTATTGCTGATATAATAACCTCTATACGAAATGCTGACATGAATAGAAAAGGAACGGTTCGAATAGCATCTACTAGGATCAGCGAAAACATTGTAAAAATACTTTTACGAGAAGGTTTTATCGAAAACGCGAGAAAACATCAAGAAAGAAACGAATATTTTTTGGTTTTAACTCTGCGACATAGAAGAAATAGGAAAGGACCATTTAAAAATACTTTAAATTTGAAAAGGGTCAGCCGACCTGGTCTACGAATCTATTCTAACTATCAACGAATTCCTAGAATTTTAGGTGGAATGGGAATTGTAATTCTTTCTACCTCTCGAGGTATAATGACAGATCGAGAGGCTCGACTAGAAGGAATTGGTGGAGAAATTTTATGTTATATATGGTAATCCTTCTTATATCTGAATTGGATTCAAAATTTCCTATTTGTGAAAAAAAAAAGAGAAAAGACGGGTTGTCTAATATCACTCCTCTATTAGTTAATACTTTAAGGGGGTTTTGCCTGGAATGAAAGAACAAAAATGGATTCATGAAGGCTTGATTACTGAATCACTTCCTAATGGTATGTTCTGGGTTCGTTTAGATAATGAAGATCTGATTCTAGGTTATGTTTCAGGAAAGATACGACGTAGTTTTATACGCATCCTACCGGGAGATAGGGTTAAGATTGAGGTAAGCCGTTATGATTCAACCAGAGGTCGTATAATTTATAGACTCCGCAACAAGGATTCAAACGACTAGTGGTTTTTCAACTTCAACACTCCTT